AAGGTGGTTCAATTCGATGTTATCTAGAACGAAGTTAGAATACCGGTGCGGTTTAAGTAAATTAAGGAATAGTCTTGGTCCTATTGAAAATGTTAGTGTACGGAAAGACTGTAGTCTAAATGGTAGGGATAAAAACATTCCTAGTTGGAGTGATGCTGACAGTTCTAATTACAGTAATCGCGATCGGGGTGTCGAGAGCATTCGGAATTTTAGCGCTGATAACACTTTTTTAATTAGGAATAGTAATAGGGATTGTTATTCCATATATTTTGATATTGAAAATCAATTTTTTGAGATTGACAATGATCATTCGTTTCTGAGTGGACTGGAAATTTCTTTTTATAGTTATCGAAGTTCGAGTTATTCTAATAATGGATCTACTAGGGAAGATCCCCGATATCATACTTTGATGTATGATACTAAAGATAGCTGGAATACTCACATTAATAATTGTGTTGACAATTATCTTTGTTCTCAAATCGATATTGATAGTTACATTTACAGTTCCATTTGTCGTGAAGGTGGAAATAGTAGTGAAAAGAGGAGTTCCAGTCTAAGACCTATCACAAATGATCTTGATTTAACTATAAGAGAAAGATCTAATGATCTCCATATAACTCAAAAATACAGGCATCTGTGGGTTCAGTGCGAAAATTGTTATGGATTAAATTATAAGAAATTTTTTAAGTCAAAAATGAATATTTGTGAACAATGTGGGTCTCATTTGAAAATGAGTAGTTCAGATAGAATTGAACTTTCGATTGATACGGGCACTTGGAATCCTATGGATGAAGAGATGATCTCTCTAGATCCCATTGACTTTCATTCAGAGGAGGAACCTTATAAAGATCGTATTGATTCTTATCAAAGAAAGACAGGATTAACCGAGGCTGTTCAAACTGGTACTGGTCAAGTAAATAATATTCCCGTAGCAATTGGGGTTATGGATTTTATGTTTATGGGAGGTAGTATGGGATCCGTAGTAGGCGAGAAAATTACACGTTTGATCGAGTATGCTACCAATCAATTTTTACCTCTTATTCTAGTGTGTGCTTCTGGAGGAGCACGCATGCAAGAAGGAAGTTTGAGCTTAATGCAAATGGCTAAAATTTCTTCTGCTTTATTTGATTATCAATTAAATAAAAAATTATTTTATGTATCAATCCTTACATCTCCTACTACTGGTGGAGTGACAGCAAGTTTTGGTATGTTAGGAGATATAATTATTTCCGAACCCAACGCTTACATTGCATTTGCGGGTAAAAGAGTAATAGAACAAACATTGAATAAGACAGTACCTGAAGGTTCACAAGCGGCTGAATATTTATTCCATAAGGGCTTATTCGATCCAATCGTACCCCGTAATCTTTTAAAAGGCGTTCTTAGTGAGTTATTGCAGTTCCACGCTTTCTTTCCTTTGAATGAAAATGAAATCAACAAGTAGACTTTTTCTCTTTTTCTTTTTCATCGCTATCACTGATTACTAAACAGTAAACCTCTATAACATAAAAGAGCACTCTTTTTTCCGCAAAATCAAAAAAAGCAAGAAGGCAAATAAACTGAAATCCGAATTATAATGATTATAAGATATCTTTATAACAGGTACAAATATTAAATCGAGGTATTCATTCTATGACAACTTTCACCAGCATACCCTCTATTTTTGTGCCTTTGGTAGGCCTAGTTGTTCCGGCAATTGCAATGGCTTCTTTATCTCTTCATGTTCAAAGAAACAAGATTTTTTAGATATGATGGATCCTCTTCTTTGTATTTCTTTTTCAAAACTTAGACTTGGATCATAACACAGATATATATTTTGTAGACTATGGGATAACATGGTACTTCCTCCGAAGATAAAGGACACATAACCGAAAGAGTTCTTAATGCGTGCGTAAACATGAAGATATATGTCTAAATCAATTACATCTATTTGAAAATGTAGCAGTAGTGGTATCAGGGCGGGTGACTGAAAGAAAAGGAAAAAGGAATTCGATGAGTTACTCTTAAGAGTTCACGTCCGAGAGTGCTAGTTGATGAGCGTTACTTCGGAAATTGAAAAAAAAAGTAGAGTCAAAGCCATTTTGGTTATTCTCCCAATTCCAATAAAATACAACATGAATTGTCGATCAGAACGTATATGGATAGAACTTATAGCAGGGTCTCGAAAAACAAGTAATTTCTGCTGGGCCTTTATCCTGTTTTTTGGTTCATTAGGGTTCTTATTGGTTGGAACTTCTAGTTATCTTGGCCGGAATTTAATATCTTTATTTCCTTCTGAACAAATCCTTTTTTTTCCACAAGGGATTGTGATGTCTTTCTACGGGATTGCAGGGCTCTTTATTAGCTCCTACTTGTGGTGCACGATTTCGTGGAATGTGGGTAGTGGTTACGATCTATTCGATAAAAAGGAAGGAATAGTGTGTATTTTTCGTTGGGGATTTCCCGGAAAAAATCGTCGTATCTTCCTCCGATTCTTTATGAAAGATATTCAGTCCCTCAGAATAGAAGTTAAAGAGGGTATTTATGCTCGTCGTGTCCTTTATATGGAAATTCGAGGTCAGGGGGCCATTCCGTTGACTCGTACTGATGAGAATTTGACTCCACGAGAAATTGAGCAAAAAGCGGGCGAATTGGCTTATTTCTTGCGTGTACCAATTGAAGTATTTTGAAATGAATTAAAGAATTTTTTTTATTTTATATTTTGAGAGTTTGTGAGATAAGGGATCTCTTTCATCTCGAAATACGAATAATATTCATTGGTTAAAGCAGCCTCTTGGGGTGGGGTGTATTCATTGAAAAGATGTAATTGCTTCGAATTGGAGCAATTGAACTGTCCTAGAAACATTGTTTCCTCATTCGACTTTCAAATGTACTTTGATTCAAAAGTTAATTTATTAATTCTTTCTAAATCTAAATTCAAAAGAAAAGGCTAGCCACTGAATCAAAAACAAAATGGGGATAGATTCATAGTCTCGCTACTTTGTAAGAAAAGGAATAAAACTTATGTTTGCTAGAACTATTAGATTGTATAGAATTGACGACGTGGGTTGATTAAAAATTCACAGACGAAAAATGGAAAAAAAGAAAGCGTTTACTCTCCTTTTATATCTTGCATCTATAGTCTTTTTGCCCTGGTGGGTCTCTTTCTCATTTCAAAAAAATCTAGAATCTTGGGTTACTAATTGGTGGAATACTAGGGAATTCGAAACTTTTTTGAACGATCTTCAGGAAAAAAATATTCTTGAAAAATTCATAGAATTAGACGAGCTCTTCCTCTTGGAAGAAATGATAAAGGAATACCCGGAAACACATTTACAAAAGCTGGGAATCCACAAAGAAACGATCCAATTGATCAAGATGCACAACGAAGGCCATATCCATAAGATTCTCCAGTTCTCGACAAATATAATATATTTCCTTGTTTTAAGTGGTTATTCTATTCTCGGTAATCAAGAACTTGTTTCTCTTAATTCTTGGTTTCAAGAATTCCTATATAATTTAAGCGACACAATAAAAGCATTTTCTATTCTTTTATTAACGGATTTATGTCTAGGATTTCATTCGCCCCACGGCTGGGAACTATTGATTGGTTCTATTTACAAAGATTTTGGATTTGCTCATTCTGAGCAAATTATATCTGGTCTTGTTTCCACTTTTCCAGTTATATTAGATACAATTTTTAAATATTGGATCTTCCGCTATTTAAATCGTCTATCTCCCTCACTTGTAGTGATTTATCATTCAATGAATGACTGAAAAAGAATCCACTGGTCCAATTCTACTCTTTGTGATTTTGTACATAAGCAAAACGTCCAAAATCATACTTCTTTTTTTATCCCCATCCAGGGGATTTGGATTCTTCTTATATTCCAGTAGAATTATTTCATTTCAGTAAATAGCAGAATCTTGGATAGGGAACCATATTAGCGACCTACCTCATTTTATTGTATAAATTTTTGGAATCAACCATTGGACCATGCAAACTAGAAATAACCTTTCTTGGATAAAGGAAGAGATTACTCGATCCGTTTCCGTATTGCTCATTATTATATATATAATGACTGGGGCATCCATTTCAAATGCGTATCCCATTTTTGCACAGCAGGGTTATGAAAATCCACGAGAAGCCACTGGACGTATTGTATGCGCCAATTGCCATTTAGCAAATAAACCCGTAGATATTGAGGTTCCGCAAGCGGTACTTCCTGATACTGTATTTGAGGCAGTTGTTCGAATTCCTTATGATAAGCAACTTAAACAAGTTCTTGCTAATGGCAAAAAAGGGGCCTTGAATGTGGGGGCTGTTCTTATTTTACCGGAGGGGTTTGAATTAGCCCCCCCTGATCGTATTTCGCCTGAGATAAAAGAAAAGATGGGTAATCTTTCTTTTCAGAGCTACCGACCTACTAAAAAAAATATTCTTGTGATAGGTCCTGTTCCTGGTCAAAAATATAGTGAAATTGCCTTTCCTATTCTTTCCCCCGACCCCGCTACTAAGAAGGATGTTCACTTCCTAAAATATCCCATATATGTAGGTGGAAACCGAGGAAGGGGTCAGATTTATCCTGATGGGAGCAAGAGTAATAATACAGTTTATAATGCTACAGCAGCGGGTAGAGTAAGCAAAATTATACGAAAAGAAAAAGGGGGGTACGAAATAATCATAGCGGATGCATCAGATGGACATCAAGTAGTTGATATTTTACCTCCAGGGCCAGAACTTCTTGTTTCAGAAGGCGAATCTATCAAACTGGATCAGCCATTAACGAGTAATCCTAATGTGGGTGGATTTGGTCAGGGGGATGCGGAAATAGTACTTCAAGACCCATTACGTGTCCAAGGTCTTTTGTTCTTCTTCGCATCGGTTATTTTGGCACAAATCTTTTTGGTTTTGAAAAAGAAACAGTTTGAGAAGGTTCAATTGTCCGAAATGAATTTCTAGATTTACGGATTTAGTAAACAAGTTCGTAAAAAGAAGAAAGCTTTTCTTTATCATTTAT